GTACCCATTCTATGATAACTCTCAACAGTCTCCCCTCCATTTTTGTGCCTTTAGTGGGCTTAGTATTTCCGGCAATTGCAATGGCTTCTTTATCTCTTTATGTTCAAAAAAACAAGATTTTTTAGATACAACAAGGACAAATCTTATATATATATATATATATATTTTTTTCAAGACTTACTTGGATCATAACACGGATATCTATTTAGTAAAATATGGTATAATATGCGGCTTCCTTCGGGCATAAGCTCTTATGTATGTGTAAACATGATAAATGAATTATAACTATTTTCAAATAGATCGGGATCGGGGAGAATTTCTGAAATGGAAAGTCATCTATATGTATTAGGAAATCATATGAAAGGGATGTTATTATTTTAGTTTGGATCTAAGAAATTCGATGAATTATCCCTAAAGGTTCACATCATAATAGTGCTGGTTGATGAGAGTTACTTCGGAAACAAAAAAAAAGTAAAAAAAAAAATTATTTTTGTTATTCTCCCAATTCCAATAAAATGCAACTAGGTCTAGTTAGAGTATGAGTTGGCGATCAGAACGTATATGGGTAGAACTTATAGCGGGGTCTCGAAAAACAAGTAATTTCTGTTGGGCCTTTATTCTTTTTTTAGGTTCATTAGGGTTTTTATTGGTTGGAACGTCCAGTTATTTTGGTAGGAATTTTATATCTTTATTTCCTTCTCAGCAAATAATTTTTTTTCCACAAGGTATCGTGATGTCTTTCTATGGGATCGCGGGTCTTTTTATTAGCTCCTATTTGTGGTGCACAATTTCGTGGAATGTAGGTAGTGGTTATGATCGATTCGATATAAAAGAGGGCATAGTGTGTATTTTTCGTTGGGGATTTCCTGGAAAAAATCGTCGCATATTCCTCCGATTCCTTATGAAAGACATTCAGTCCATCAGAATAGAAATTAAAGAGGGTATTTATGCTCGTCGTGTCCTTTATATGGAAATAAAAGGACAAGGAGCCATTCCCTTGACTCGTACTGATGAGAATTTTACTCCACGAGAGATTGAGCAAAAAGCTGCTGAATTGGCCTATTTCTTGCGTGTACCAATTGAAGTATTTTGAAAAAAGGAACTGAAGAATGAATACTTTGCAAGAGATAAAAAACTCAAGAATCATCTTTTTTTCTATAGCATAACTTAACTGAAGTTTCTTCAGAACGCTTACTCGAGCCAAAGCAAACGTATATGAAACAATTCTAAAACTAAATTGTTTATGTCCACAATTTTTTTTATGCGTATGTAAATCCACTTAACTCAATTCAGTAACAAATCTAAATGATAGATTCATCATATATCAAAACAAAACATTTCATCATAAAGTAAAGAATTTTTTTTCTAAATATTTGATATTTTGATAGAACGGGAGTTCTTTCGTCTCGAAATCCGACTACTATTAATTTGAAGAGGGCTCTTTCTTATTCTATATTCTTTCTAAATTCAAGGACTAACCGCTGTACTGAATCACAAAAAAATCCGGAAATACATCGATGACTTGTAATAGAACTTATGCTTGATAGAAATATTAGTATCATATAGAGTCGACGAATGAGGTGCGTTCATTAAAAATTTAAAAATTCACAGACGAAAAAATGGCAAAAAAGAAAGTATTAATTTCCCTTCTATATCTTGCATCTATAGTATTTTTGCCTTGGTGGATCTCTCTCTCATTTAATAAAAGTCTGGAATCTTGGTTTACTAATTGGTGGAATACTAGGCAATCCGAAATTTTTTTGAATGATATTCAAGAAAAGAGTATTCTAAAAGAATTCATAGACTTAGAGGAACTCTTACGTTTGGACGAAATGATAAAGGAATACCCGGAAACACATTTACAAAAGCCTCGCATCGAAATCTACAAAGAAACGATCCAATTGATCAAGATGCACAACGAGGATCGCATCCATACAATTTTACACTTCTCGACAAATATAATCTGTTTCGGTATTCTAAGTGGTTATTCTATTCTAGGTAATGAAGAACTTGTTATTCTTAACTCTTGGTTTCAAGAATTCCTATACAACTTAAGCGACACAATAAAAGCTTTTTCTATTCTTTTATTAACTGATTTATGTATAGGATTCCATTCGCCCCACGGTTGGGAATTAATGATTGGCTCTGTCTACAAAGATTTTGGATTTGCTCATAATGATCAAATTATATCCGGTCTTGTTTCTACTTTTCCAGTCATTTTAGATACAATTTTTAAATATTGGATCTTTCGTTATTTAAATCGTGTATCTCCTTCACTTGTAGTGATTTATCATTCAATGAATGACTGAAAAGTGATCGAACGATCCAATTATAATATTTGTTACTTTGTACATAAGCAAAACATTCAAAATTGTACTTACTACCCATCCAAGGGATTCCTCCAATATTCCAGTAAAATTATTTATATTTAATATTTAAGTAAATAGCAAAATTATAGATAGGGAACTATACTAGCGACCTACCTAATTTTATTGTAGAA